TTCTAATTCGAAATCATTCGAACAATCGGCTAATCCGATCGATCCCGTTCGTTATAATATTTCTTTATTCATTCTGTCTTCCTCTATGAACCTTCCAGTCCTATCTATATAATAATAGGAAGTATTAAGTTCTATTTTCTTTTTATAGATTTTATAATAAGAATAAGATTAATAATATAAGATAATCTAAGAATATAAGATTCTAACTAGAAAGAAGATTAAAAGATCTAAAAATAGAATCTAAAAATAGAATATCTAAGATATAAAAGAAGATATAAAAAGAAAAAAGAAATAGATATAGAATATCAAAATAGAAAAGAAAGAGAAAAAATGATGAAGACAATAAAACAAACCATTGTTACGTTTCCATATTAAAGTAAAGTATAGTACTTCATTTTTTTCTTTATATTAATGCCCATTGGTGTTCCAAAAGTACCTTTTCGGAGTCCTGGAGAGGAAGATGCAGCTTGGGTTGACGTATAGTGCGACTTGTCAGACATATGGGTCATATGGTATTTCCCCGTTATCTCCCCCGATCGAGTATTCTCTGTTTCGCCCAATCCAATAAAGATATATTCAATATTGTATTGATTGAATCATCAATAATTCGGAGCGTGAAGCACAATAATTCCTATTGGGGATCAATATTATCAATTCAAAGAATTGATGGTTTACTTGGACTGATAAAATAAAGTATCCAGGCTCCGTTCAGAGAATACCCAATTGGAAATGGTAAGAGTAAAAGTAAGTAAAAGTAATATAATGGGAGTGTAAATGTAGTAATAGAAATAAGAAATATTAAATAAAGAAAATAAAGAATATAAAAAGAAAATAGAAATTTAATTAAATTCTTAATAAATTCTGAACTTCATTAGTAATTAAATAGAATATAATAGAACTTACTAGAAATAGAACTATAATAGAATCTTCTAATATAATCTATTACGTAGAATAGATGATGATTACACGATTACCGCTTTTATCATAGACTCTTATTATACTTACTATAGGTATTATATAAAACTGCCTACCAATGGAGTAGTATGATGAATACATCGAATATTTTGGGGAAAGGTATCAAACAGTGGTACTGGAATCATTTGACCTATATGCGCAAATGGGATTCGGGAAAATCTTCCCCCGGAGTAGAACAAGAACCTAAAAGAATTGAAAGGGCCCATTCAGGAACAAGAAAATTACATCGTTATTTGAATTTCGATGAAAAAATACATCAATGAGAAGTTAGTTCAATAAGTTCATAAAATTCTTTTTTCTTTTTTACATCATTCTAGAATGTAAAAAAGAAAAAAGAAATAGGACTGGAATCGACACATTGATTCTTTTTTCGCAATTCTTTCGAACCGTATGCATCCAAAGGTGCACGTACGGTTCCTCAGGGATACAATTTTGCCCTAATCAACCGACTTCATCGAGAAAGATTACTTTTTTTAGGCCAAGAGGTTGATAGTGAGATCTCGAATCAACTTGTTGGTCTCATGGTATATCTCAGCATAGAAGATGATACTAGGGATCTTTATTTGTTTATAAATTCTCCAGGCGGATGGGTAATACCAGGAATAGCCATTTATGATACTATGCAATTTGTGTCACCGGATGTACATACAATATGTATGGGATTAGCCGCTTCAATGGGATCTTTCATTCTGGTCGGAGGAGAAATTACCAAACGTCTAGCATTCCCTCACGCTTGGCGCCAATGAGTTTTTTTCTTTGAGAAAAAAAGAATACTATGCCTTCGCTGTATCGAATATGAATCAAATAAAGAATAAGTAATAATAGCATGGCACTTCGAGTTCGATATGAACAAACCATTATTGTTTTTTTTCTAACATGAGATTTTGTATCGAGATAGTAGTATGAAAGAAGAGTTATTCCCGATTTGATTTATGTGTCAAGCAAGAGTCAATTTCAGCGTCACAAACCATTATTCTTCCACACCAGAAGTATCTTTCTTCTTTTTATGTTATGAGAGAAAGAGTCAAAAAAATGGAAAAAATCATTTTCTCCTTCTTGGATCGTATCAAAAAGAAACTTTGGGATTGCTAAACAAACGACAGACGAGATAAATATATAAAGCAACAGAACCATCATAGTATCTTTTTTACTACTACGAAAGGAAGGGTGGTAAATGGATCATTTAACGATTTGGATCGGATGGGTTCTATTTCTTCTTTTTGATAGAATCAATTCTATCGAAAAGAAGAAATTCCATTGCAGAGCCGTATGCAATGTACAAAAAATGCCCGTACGGTTGTTTCATTCTTTTTATTGTTATTTTGATTCCCCCTTACTTTAACCCAATCGTGCGATATATAGATAGAAGAACCGTTCATGATGTTATATCAATATCATCAGGGTTATGATTCACCAACCTGCTAGTTCTTTTTACGAGGCACAAGCAGGGGAATTTATCCTGGAAGCAGAAGAACTATTGAAACTTCGCGAAACTCTCACAAAAGTTTATGTACAAAGAACGGGCAACCCTTTATGGGTTATATCCGAAGATATGGAAAGGGATGTTTTTATGTCAGCAACAGAAGCCCAAGCTCATGGCATCGTTGATCTTGTAGCGGTCGAAAATTCAAATACTGGGGATTCCGTATAAATATACGAATTCCGTTTCAAAATTTGAAATTTCCGTGTGAATAGAAATCATTCATAACCATCAACCATCAGGTTAAGATCGATCTAAGCCAACCCGCTCTATTCTATCTAGAATGAGATTCTATAGACATGCCATGCCAACCATTAAACAACTTATTAGAAACGCAAGACAGCCAATAAGAAATGTCACGAAATCTCCCGCTCTTCGAGGATGTCCTCAGCGTCGAGGAACATGTACTAGGTTGTATGTGCGACTCGTTCAGTTCAGACCATGAGTTTGAAGAAATGCAAAAATCTTTTCCAGTATCAACGACCACTACCGATGAATTAGGATAGATAGAGTGGAAGACGGCTATCTAATTGACTATTATATAAATATATAAAAATGAAGATCTATCATCTACCTAATTATGTTAGGAATTTATGGTTTCTATTGGTGCAAATCCAATCACTCCATTTGAGATGAGAAGGAATTCTCCATTGGTAACAAATAGTTATCCATTAAGCGGAGGAAAAAGGTTATGCTCCTTTTCCTATTCTTGAAAAAACGGACTAACAGGGTCAGCTACCTAGCCAACTTTCAGAATTAAATGCCGTCACTGTATGGATAGCTTTTTTGTGAAAAGGACTATTACTTTCTAATTAGAATTGAAAAATGGATGGGTAGAGCCAAAGAGTGTGAATTATACAAGTTCACAATAAAATTCGATGAAATGAAAGAATAGGCTCCGGTGTATAGAGAGGACCTCACCGTTTAAGAAGTTGCCATAGAAACGAGGGAACCCACTATTCTTTTTTCTTTAGTAGCAGTCGAATTTATTATTTTCAGGCGAGATACTTTGAAGAAAGAAAAAATGAAGAAAGAAAAAATCGTGGTCGGGAAGGTCATAGTCGCAAAAGCCATTGGAATTTATATTTTATATATAGGAAGAATCCGTTTTGTTATTAATCGACCGGAGGAAAAGGATGACTGAAAGAAGAGAAATCAATTAGTTATTCATATTCAAGAAAGTTTCATTTGATTCAATGACCAGAGTTAAACGAGGATATACAGCTCGAAGACGTCGAAAAAAGATTCGTTTATTTGCATCAACCTTTATAGGGGCTCATTCAAGACTTACTCGAACGACTACTCAACAAAGAATGAGAGCTTTGGTTTCCTCTCATCGAGATAGGAGCAGGAAAAAGAGAGATTTTCGTCGTTTGTGGATCACTCGGATAAATGCGGTAACTCGTGAGGATAGAATATTCTATAGTTATAGCCTATTCATCCACAATCTGTACAAGAGACAATTGCTTCTGAATCGTAAAATACTTGCGCAAATAGCCCTATCAAATAAGAATTGTTTTGATATCATTTCAAATAAAATCATTAATCAAAAATCAAATACAAAGAAAATAAAGGAATAAAAGAATCTTAATAGAATCTATTATACAGGAAACAAGAATGATTGAAACAGGATTTCCCGGAGAATGGACTCCGGGAAGATAGAAGAAAAAGAAATTAAGATTTGACTAGTAGGAATAAACGAACATCTTTTAAGAAAAAAAGATTTCTTCCCCATTTTTCCTTTTTTAGAATACAAGAAAAGAATAAAATATGGATTCTATTTTTTTTTCGAGCAAAACATTAATATTAATATGAGCTTGATTTCCTATTGGAGTTTTGAGGAGTATCTCTATTTCTTTTTGGTTCTAGGACCAGTAGTTCTAGGGATCGACTCCACTCTCTCCAATTGTTTCTCATTATTACGAAAAGGTAACGAAGATAAAATACGAGCTTGTTTTATAGCAATAGTAATTAATCGTTGTTGTTTCAAAGTCAACCTATTCGTCCGTCTAGATAAGATTTTTCCTTGTTCACTAAGAAATCGACTAATTAAACTCATGTTTCTATAATCGATTCGATCCCCCGATCCAATTGGGGGTAAACGCCTACGAAAAGATCGCTTGGATTTACGAAAAGGTTGTTTGGATTTATCCATGGTTTGCTTATTCCTTGTTTGTTTATTCCTTATATATAAAAGGATCTAGAAAATAGAATTCTATTCTTTTTTCTTATTCATTTAAGATTCGACCAAAATAGGATTTGGTTTGTATTATATATGTTAATGTTAAGATGTAAAGTTCTTACTCTTCCCGCTACTTGGAAAAATCACACACGCATTCCGTTCCATCTATTTCTTTATTTCCCCATGAATCGTATACTTTTGACAATAGCGACAAAATTTTCTAAATTCTAATCGATTGGGTGTATTGTGTCGATTCTTTTGAGTAATATATCTAGAAATGCCCGGCGATTCTTTATTGACACCCTTTCGAACACAACAGGTACATTCCAAAATCACTATAATTCTGATATCTTTACCCTTGGCCATGAACCTCCTTTTCATTTTGGATCGACTTCACTTTAGAACTCTCTTCATTTTCTTTTTGACCCAAAACGAATAAAAAGAAAAAAAAGAATCTATATTTATATTATATTAATAAAAGTTACTAACTAGAAATAAAATTCGTAAATCTTTTCTTTTTCGAATTATTAGAATTTGAATGACTTCGAAGTACTCTAATAGAAAATAGAATCACTATGAATTACTATAACTCTAAAGAAAGAGAGTCATATTCATTAATAGAAGAATATTAAGAATATCGTAATAATTAATTAATACAATTTTTTCTAACTATGAATTATTCCTATCCTAATCTCAGTATTTTCTTCTTTCTATATTATAATTTCGTGTAACCGCCCCTAAACGACTGGATCCACATTTCCATTTCTTTTCCCCCAAATTCTATCGTAGATTCACTGTATTTTGACTGAAGTTCGATACACTCTTTCTCTTTCTTTTTTTTTAGGATAGGAAAGAAAAAGGGAGCGAAATTGGAGACATGTTACGTAGAATTGTATCTCAAATATTCTTCATTTTTTCACAGATCAATACAAGAATTGAAACAGGATTAAAAAAAAGGGAATGACAAGGCATCCGGAAATAAACGATTAATTTCTATCAATAGACCTGCTAAAGACCCAAACCATAGAGTGGTTAGCACAGGTGCCGTTGAGAGATATGTTTTGATATCTCGCATTGAAAATCCTCCTTCTTCTTTTATTTTTTTTTCTTATTTATTTGTATTATTTATTTGTATTTTATATTGTAATACATATATAGTTCTAGTTCGATATTCTAATACATAGATCATAGATAACCCGATCTTTTAGTTCAAGATCATTTGTTTTTGCTTGAAATGAAATTAGAATTAGAAATTACTAACTAAAATGCATATGTACAACGACCCAGCAGATTAAAAATTGCCGCCCCCCTAAAAAAGATTACAAGAACATTCTCTACCTATAAGAGTAAGAGAAAAAAGAAGGATGTGTGGAAAACAAGACATGGATTTTATAGAATGACACTGTACAACAATTTTGAAAAGGGATGTAGCGCAGTTTGGTAGCGCGTTTGTTTTGGGTACAAAATGTCACGGGTTCAAATCCTGTCATCCCTACCTATTCTTTCTCCTATGGACATTTACGAGAGATTCATTGAGTAAGATCGGGAATTTTTGGACATAATCTTTCTTTTGTACATACTATATGTACAAAAGAATCCTCCGGGAAAAAATACTTTTCTTTACAATTGTATCTACTGTTATAGGATATGATATAAGAAAGCGCTCTTAGTTCAGTTCGGTAGAACGCGGGTCTCCAAAACCCGATGTCGTAGGTTCAAATCCTACAGAGCGTGATTCCGTTTCTTTTATGTCGAATTACAATGAAAGAATTTAACAAAACAAAGTAGAATTGGAACTGAAATTTGACCTCCTACAAGGAGGAGGTCAATCAAAAAAAGATATGTTACTCAATCAAAGGTCCAACTGATCACCGCGCCTGTATTGTAAATATGCAGTTACAAATAATCCTATTAAAGTAATAGGAATTAGACCTAAGACGATTCCAAATAGAAAAACTTCAATCATTTCGATTTGTTTTAGGGAATAAAAAGAGAGGTAAGATCTATCCCTAAATATTAATCTGAATTATCCGTGAATCTCAATGAACAGGAATTCGCAATTGACGCGGGAAGGAACCATAGAATACCTGAAATGAAAGATTATGAAAGGCTTTGATTTTTCTTTTTGTAAATTGTTTATTGAATTTCATTCATTTCAAATAAGTCGTATCTTGTTCAAACCAATAAATAGAGCTGGGGTTATAGTTGAAGCAGCCAGTAAAAAACCAAAATAACTAGTTAGAATAGGCATGAAAGAGCTAAATTAGATATGTTCTTTTACTACATATATGAATAAAACATTTACCTAAGTCTCAATCCAGATACGACGGTAAGAAAAACAAATTTTAAGAATTCGTTTAGTTCCAATTGAAAGTTCTTGATTTATCAGTCATTATAGACGGACACTAAAAAAAAAGAAAGCCTTGACTTTTTCAAAAAATTTCAAAATATTGAAGATTTTCATTTTCTTTTCTTTCTTTATTTGAATTTGATTTCGGACCAACTCGATTCAAAGAAGAGCAACTTCTATTACCCTTTTATACCCTTTTAGGTTCTATATTCTTTCCAATCCCATCTTTGTTTTGTATTGTAGTTCCATAAGGAAAGAACTCTTGGGGGGATCTAATGTAACAACAGTTGCATCACGAATATGGATTGCTCCAACGATCTCTTTTTTTTCTTTTCGCAAATATAAAAAAGAATAATAAAAGATATGAAATCTAATTCTAAATATATTAATTATTAATTGCAATTAACCAATGAAGAATGAAATATATAGGGATAGTAATAAGAATTTCCATTTAGAATAATTACTTTACTATTTAGATATTTAGAATAGTAATAATAGCTTCAGTTTCTAATT